CTATTCAATTTAGGCTTGATCTAATGAATCACTGCTCAATCAAATTAAACTAATTAATTAATTAATTATTAATTTTTTTTTATTGATAAATGGTGCCAGATCTAGTAGCCATGCATTTTTTTTTTCAATTTGATTTCATTTTAAACCTTTTCTTTTTTTATTTAATTATCCACCAGGACACCCATTCTAGGATTTCTAAAATCCTAGAATACTACTAGGAATTTTTTTTTTTTTATTTAATTATTATTATTATTGTTTATTGTTCTTTTCGAAAGAGATAAGAATTGGTGAATCGGAAACAATTACGAAAAAATTTTTAATTATAAAAAAAAATCTCAATTTGTTTTCTTATGGAACATACATATCAATATGCATGGATAATACCTTTTCTTCCACTTACAGTTACTATGTCAATAGGATTTGGACTTATACTTATTCCGACAGCAACAAAAAATATTCGTCGTATGTGGGCTTTTCCTAGTATTTTTCTGTTAAGTATAGCTATGGGATTTTCGGCCAATCTGTCTATTCAACAAATAAATGGAAGTTTTATTTATCAATATCTATGGTCTTGGACCATAGATAATGATTTTTCCTTAGAGTTTGGATACTTGATCGATCCACTTTCTTCTATTATGTCAATACTAATTACTACTGTTGGAGTCATGATTCTTATTTATAGTGACAATTATATGTCTCACGACCAAGGATATTTGAGATTTTTTGCTTATATGAGTTTTTTCAATACTTCCATGTTGGGATTAGTTACTAGTTCTAATTTGATACAAATTCATATTTTTTGGGAACTAGTGGGAATGTGTTCATACTTATTAATAGGGTTTTGGTTTACACGACCGATTGCCGCAAGTGCTTGTCAAAAATCTTTTGTAACTAATCGTGTAGGAGATTTTGGTTTATTATTAGGAATCTTAGGTCTTTATTGGATAACAGGTAGTTTGGAATTTCGGGATTTGTTCGAAATAGCTAATAACCTGATCCATAATAATGGGATCAGCTCTTTATTTGCTACTTTGTGTGCCTCTTTATTATTTGTCGGTGCAGTTGCTAAATCTGCACAATTCCCCCTCCACGTATGGTTACCTGATGCCATGGAAGGACCTACTCCTATCTCGGCCCTTATACACGCTGCTACTATGGTAGCAGCAGGAATTTTTCTTGTAGCTCGACTTATTCCTCTTTTCATAGACATACCTTATATAATGAATTTCATTTCTTTAATGGGTGTAATAACAGTACTATTAGGAGCTACTTTTTCTCTTGCTCAAAGAGACATTAAAAGAAGTTTAGCCTATTCTACAATGTCTCAATTAGGTTATATTATGTTAGCTCTAGGTATAGGTTCTTATCGAGCGGCTTTATTCCATTTGATCACTCATGCCTATTCTAAAGCTTTATTGTTTTTGGGATCTGGATCTATTATTCATTCAATGGAACCCATTGTTGGATATTCACCAGAAAAAAGTCAGAATATGGTTCTTATGGGTGGTTTAACAAGATATGTTCCAATTACAAGAACTACTTTTTTATTAAGTACACTTT